TTTAAAATATCCTGAACAGTTCCTGTAGGTTGAGCCCCTTTTTCAAGGAAATAGAGAATAGCAGGAACGTTTAAATAAGTTTGATTCTTTATCGAATCATAAAAACCTACTTTCTGAAGATCTTTTCCTTCTCTTCGAGATCGAACATCAATTGCAACGATTCGATAGACGACTCATTGAGATAGATGTAGATGAACAATACACCCCCCCTAGAAACGTATAGGAAGTTTTCTCCTCGTACGGCTCGAGAAAAAAAGAATTGGATTTGAAGTTTTATCTATGGTATGGAATTCGAATAAATTCCATAAATGATAAAAGGTTCTATAAAATCATCAAATCAATTAGACTGGGGTTTAAGTCTGTTTTTTCTTCTTCTTTCCTAAAAAACAAAAAAAAACCATTCTTACTCATAACTCAAGTTAGATAATTCTCAAAAAATTCAAAAGAGAATCTTTCGTTTATTGAGTAGTCTTTACCCCCTTTTTTGTTTGTCTCGGTTAAAAAATATTTGGATTCTTAAGTCTGGCCCCGTTAGTGAGACGATTAAAACGGTGTTTCCTTGTTCTGGGATCCTTTATCTTTGTTTTAAATCATTGGGTTTAGGCATTACTTCGGTGCTTCTTAATCCTTTCAAAATGGCAGCAACATACCCTTTTTTTTTTATTTCCTTCTATCAAAGAATCCTACGGACACTAGATTCCCTCTTTTGAGCGAAACGGTTTGATTAATTCCAACAAATTTTCCTTTTGAATTGTAAACTTGTTCGAATAGGATCCCTTCCATTTCTATATCGAAGATATATTCACGAAGTTGCTCCAATTTATTGATTTGCATTAACCCTAGATTCTTGTCCTGAGAAATTAATTAATACTTTCTACTCGAGCTACATCGTGGACTATTTAGGTTACCAACGGATGTCGAAGCCAAGAGCATCTTCATTACTATAGAAATAGAAAATGGTGGATATAAGCAAGAATCCACAATGGATCATGTCCTTCAAGTCGCACGTTGCTTTCTACCACATCGTTTCAAACGAAGTTTTACCATAACATTCTTCTAATTTGTAATTTGGACCCAGTATGGAATTGATTCAATCATGGAATCATGAATAGTCATTGGTTTGTAGACATCGTAATCTATATCCCTTTGTTCTATAAATAGAATAGAGATTTTATATAGTTATAGATCGGTAAATAAAGAATCCAGCTATAAATCGGTAAAGAGTTTTCTGAATAAGTTTTAGCAAGTCCTCTTAATTTAAAATTTAAAGAATTTCTATTTAATAATTTAATAATAGATTAAAGGTTAGGGTTAAATATTTTCTTTTTAAATTTCAAAATTTAAAATCGAGAGGATCAAAAACGTTTTTCACAAAAATAGAATAAAAATAGAATAGAAGGATACATATACGTTAAACATTTCCTCATTTTTTATGTTATTTTGTTTAAACTGTGTAGTTCAGCAAGATTTCGCTAATCGAATCTTGCCATACATAATAGAATAGAAAGTGAATAAAAGATAATAAAAGATATAAAACACTCCCTCTTAAGTGTTACGTAAATTTACAATTATTTATTAGGGCCAAACACGAAATACTTATTCAAAGAAAATACATCGGATGGATATATAATTACATATATAATTTTTTTTGTTAATGCAATTGAGGCAGACACAGAAATTTGAATATCTTCGGTTAATATATTCGCCCCCCGGGGTACTACAGGACTAATGGGACATAAGAGAAAAGAAATGGGAATTATGCGGACTGGCTAGGTACAAATCCCAACAAGTCCAAATTAACAAGTTAAGTTGCTCCTTTTTTATTTTAGTCTACCTCCTTAGGAGAATTAATCCTATTGACTTTGAATGAATTTCATTAGTACCAAAATAGTTGGGATTAAGGAATCTATATAAAAATTCCTAAAAATTTAGTTTATAGGATAAGAAATAATAGATAGGATCCTTGAAAATCCAAATATTGATAAAATAGAAAATCAATATGGGACGCAATCCTTTTCTAAATAACCAACTTCGCGAAACAAGATTGGATTGGGCATAGGATAAAAAGACCCCCTATTTTAAAATTCCAACTCTTGGAACCCATGTTCACAATTTACCTGGATCAGAAATAGAGTCAATTACATTTGCGTGTCATTTGAACTCGATTCAATTCAGTTTGTGTAAAAAAGATATGATTCATGCATAAAAGATAAAAAAAAAAGAAAGAAATTCCAGCTAACATTAGACTTTACCCCATTCAAAAAAATCTTTATTCTATTCTAACATAATGAATATGCTCTGGGACGGAAGGATTCGAACCTTCGAATGCCGGGACCAAAACCCGTTGCCTTACCACTTGGCCACGCCCCATTTAGATTTCTATTCGAAACTACTTTCGATAGTACTTTCGATACTACTAAAGTATAATTAATTAAATTAGAATTAATTACTATTAGCAATTAATTGTACTATTTAATATTTTTTAATATTTTTCATTTTAATTAATATTTAAAATATTTTATATTTTATAAATCTTAATTAATATTAAATTATTATTTATATTTAATTAATTTTAATATTTATATTTAATATTTAATTAATTTATAGTTAAATTTATAGTTATTAATAACTATATTATTTAATTATAATATAGTATTCGTTATTTGTCAACTCCAATCTAATTTATTCTATAGATATTTAGATTATTACTAATTACTAGGATTTTTTTTAATTTTAATATAGAATTAATAGAATTAAACTTAATTTATTGATCATTAGATATAATTCAATTAAGATATTGTATGAAAGTATGATTTCCTCTATTCTCTTTTGAGAATTGGAGGTTTTGATTGGGTGAGTTCAAAAGAAAAGAAGGATTTTTTGTCTACCTAAATTTTCCCCTTTTTACTTATATCATATCAATAACTCAATCAAAATGCAATTATCTCCAAGAATAAAATGTCTGTTATGCTTAATATCTTTAGTTTGATCTGTATCTGTCTTAATTCTGCCTTTTATTCAAGTAGTTTTTTCTTCGGAAAATTGCCCGAGGCCTACGCTTTTTTGAACCCAATCGTAGATGTTATGCCAGTCATACCCGTGTTCTTTTTTCTCTTAGCTTTTGTTTGGCAAGCTGCTGTAAGTTTTCGATAAGATCCTTAATCTGAAATCTAAATTATTTAAATTGAAAAATTCTTACAAATTTCCTGGATTTCCTAGCAAGTTCGTGATTTTTTCTAGAAAGAAACTCGGTTCTTGATATCCAAATAGGATATGTGGTAGAAAAATGGAGGATCTATTCTCGTTTTTTTTAATTATCTTGGAGATTGTGTAATGCTTACTCTCAAACTCTTCGTTTACACAGTAGTGATATTTTTTGTTTCTCTCTTCATCTTTGGATTCCTATCTAATGATCCTGGACGTAATCCTGGGCGCGAAGAATAAGGGTTTTTCCTTTCTATTTTCTTCGGATTTTTTGTTTAGATAAAAACAAAGGATTTGCCAAATTTGAAAAAAAAAAAAAAAATAAATAAAAAAAAAGTCATCAAGGGAAGCGGAAAGAGAGGGATTCGAACCCTCGGTACGAATAACTCGTACAACGGATTAGCAATCCGCCGCTTTAGTCCACTCAGCCATCTCTCCTAATTCAAAATTGGGTTAGATTACACATAAAATAAGGAGTATTTCTTTCTCGATTCTATAGATATGTAGAATTTTTATCAATTTTTATCAGTAATTTATTTTCGATAAATAAAGAAAAGGGCTCGAAAGTGCCAAGAATATAAAGAAAAAAAAGTGGCCCCTTCATATTTTGTTCGAAAGACCCTTCTTACTTCTTATTGACACGGGGCCTGGCCTGGTCAGTACCCAGCCGGGCCTCTTTTTGTTTTGTTCCAACTAATTATAGAAAAATAATGATGATTTTTCATTTATCTGATTTGAAAACAAAAATGCTTAATATTATATAAACTTAGTATTATATAAATATATAAATATAAAAAAGTGAATAGGAAATATTTAAGCACAAACAAAAAAAGAAGGAGGACTATTTCCATCCGCGAAAACGGAAAAGAAAGGAGGGTCAATACTCTAAATTTTATGATTTTTTGATGATCCCATCTTATTATACCCCATTTTCCGGTTCGACAAAAGGTCGAGTTGTATACAATAATCGAATTGTAGCGGGTATAGTTTAGTGGTAAAAGTGTGATTCGTTTTTTTACCCCTTTGATAGTTAAAGGGTCGTTGTTTTCGGTTTGATTCGTATTCCGACCAAAAACTTTATTTGCAAAAATAAAAGGATTTACTCCTTTACCTCTCAATCACGGATTCGAGAAAAACTATACATTCTCGTGATTTGTATCCAAGGATCACTTAGAAAGTGAGAAATTGGATTATGAAATTACGAAACATAATTTGGGAATTGGATTAATAGTTCCAATTGAATCAGTATGAGTAAAGGATCCATGGATGAAGATAGAAAGTAGGTTTCTAATCGTAACTAAATCTTCAATTTTTTCTTTACAAATAAAAAATTGAATCAAAATAGCTATTAAATGATGACTCTGGTTTACTAGAGGCATCGACCTGTTTTTTTAGCTCGGTGGAAACAAAATCCCTTTCCTCAGGAACGTCTCAAATAAAAATAGAGAACGAAGTAACTAGAAAGATTGTTAGAATTACTCTCTTCTAGAGGGATCATCTAGAAAGCAATCAGTAGTCAAACAAAAGTTGACATAGATGTTATGGGTATAATTTTTTTTTGTAATTTTGTTCACATTCATATCCATAAAGGAGCCGAATGAAACCAAAGTTTCATGTTCGGTTTTGAATTAGAGACGTTCAAAATGCTGAATCGACGTCGACTATAACCCCTAGCCTTCCAAGCTAACGATGCGGGTTCGATTCCCGCTACCCGCTTTCTATTCTTTTTTTTTTTTTCAGCGAAGAGGTGGGGAAAGTCAAAATACGAAAAAAATCGGAATGAAAAGCGTCCATTG